GTTATAGGAACTCCCAACTATGTCAGGAAAGGGATTATCTATATAATAATAGAAAGTTGGAATAATTATCCAATTTATCTCATTCTTCTTTATTCTTCTTTATAGTACAAGTACACTACTTCAGCAAACTTCGCTTCATTTAGTTCAGTTTTAGTTTAGGTTTATTCTGTAAAATAACATTTCAAAAAAAAAAGAATGAAATGAATTCTAAATAAGAATAAGGAGTCTTTATGTCTCGTTACCGAGGACCTCGTTTCAAAAAAATACGCCGCCTGGGGGCTTTACCAGGACTAACTAATAAAAGGCCTAAAGCCGGAAGTGATCCTAGAAACCAACCGCGCTCCGGGAAAAAATCTCAATATCGTATTCGCTTAGAAGAAAAACAAAAATTGCGTTTTCATTATGGTCTTACAGAACGACAATTACTTAAATACGTTCGTATCGCCGGAAAGGCAAAGGGGTCAACAGGTCAGGTTTTACTCCAATTACTTGAAATGCGTTTGGATAACATCCTTTTTCGATTGGGTATGGCTTCGACCATTCCCGCAGCCCGCCAATTAGTTAACCATAGACATATTTTAGTGAATGGGCGTATAGTCGATATACCAAGTTATCGCTGCAAACCCCGAGATATTATTACGGCAAAGGATGAACAAAAATCCAGAACTCTGATTCAAAATTCTCTCAACTCTTCCCCTCCTGAGGAAGTGCCAAACCATTTGACCCTTCACCCAATCCAATATAAAGGATTGGTCAATCAAATAATAGATAGTCAATGGGTCGGTTTGAAAATAAATGAATTGCTAGTTGTAGAATATTATTCTCGTCAGACTTAAACCTAAACTCAAATAAAATAGAAAGGGTTCGGGCCCTTTTCTTCCAATTAAATTCACATAAGGGTAAGTAAGAAAAATACGGGTTTGATCCCGATTTGATCCCATTTATGGATCGTAGAGGGGCTATTTTCATATTCGTTCCGTTTTGCGTGTCACGGCAATTGGGAATAGAGAATCTATATCAATGAAAGGTCTAACTAGTGGAATTAAGGGTCGCCCATTGCTATTTGATCCGGTTTTGTTAATAAAAGTAAAAGAGGTCTATTAAGCGAAGGTACGGAAAGAGAGGGATTCGAACCCTCGGTAAACAAAAGCCTACATAGCAGTTCCAATGCTACGCCTTGAACCACTCGGCCATCTCTCCTACATAATGATTATGAACCAAAAACCGAGTGAATAGCGAGTTCTTGATATTCCATTCTAGATTATTGGATAGGTAATCCATTTTACCTATATATTACAAATCAAAATAGAACATTTTTCATCAAAGTCAAGAAAGATCTTTCTTTCGAGGCTTGAAGATAAAGAGAAAATTCTTTTCTTACGAAATTTTTTTTTAATTGAATTAAAAAAAAATGAAAAAAGGGCGGATTCATCTTTGCAAAAATGACTCCCTTCTATTGCGACTATTTCGAATCGATTCAATCAATGAATTAGAACCAATCAACTAATTAATAGGTCTCGATTTTTTAGACTAGCGTTAATGGATCCCTTTCTATTTCTATCAGAATTCTATATAGACTACGATTCCACCCCCTCAAATTCTCAAACTTCTTTCCGGTTTTAGAGTTCTCAACAACAAGCTCCTTTCCTTACCCCTCGCTTCTAAATCCATAAAACATTTCGTATAGTGGATTGTATACCTGCTATGGACACAAATGGACACAACATAAAAAAGGGGTGGTTATTCTATTTTCATCAGAAAATGATTATTTGATCTTTTTCTTCTTTGTATCATAATTCAATCCAAATTTCTTGAGTTACTCAAATCTGTAACTTCAACGAAATCAGAATAGTTCCCCCCGTTGGTATACTACTCCATTAGGATGAAATCGAATCGGGTTCAAATAGTTCTTATCGATTCCTGTCAAAAAGGAACAATTGGATTGGAATAGAAGGTCGATAATCTTTTTTTTTTCAAATCAATCTGTTTTTATGTTATTTCGTACTGTACAATTCTTTTCTTTGTGGGAGCATTTTCCCACGAGAGGGAATGAGAAGAATTCTAGAATGGATTGCTAGCTATGCCTAGATCGCGGATAAATGGAAATTTTATTGATAAGACCTTTTCAATTGTAGCCAATATCTTATTGCAAATAATTCCGACAACTTCAGGAGAAAAGGAGGCATTTACCTATTACAGAGATGGTGTGATTTGATTCTTTTTTTTTTTTTTCATTTTTTTTTTCATTTACGAGAAAGACACGTGATTCGGGAAAATTTTTGAAAGAAATCTACGCTTGTTGAAGGTGAAGTTTAGAAATAGAACAATTCCTTCTGTCGTGTATCCTCGATTAATGCAACCTCAGATGCTATGGTTCAACTTTCGATTCTAGTATTGAGCGAAAGGTTAGACCTAGAGGTTCTGTATTATGGGGCAATCCTACTCCACTAGTACCAATGGACAGCATAAGGGAAAAAGCACTACACCTAGGAATCAACAA